GGCTTATGTAACTGTTTTAAAGGCTGTCCAGGGTCAGGAGAGTCTTCAGCATATTGGTCACAATCATCAAAGAAGCAAAGCAACCTTGAGGTGCAGTAGAAGGAGCTTACTTCTTACTTATTGATGGCCCTGTTCAAGCTTTCCTTTTGGGCCAACAGAGCCTTGAGAACGTGAGTGGTTGGTTCAGGCGGAACCGGGATTTCGGGTTCATCTGACATAGTAGCTACAATGGGAGATTCAGAATTCGGGGGTGTCACTTCTTCTACACGAACCAGTTGGCGAGATGGGCGGACCCAGGACGGTTCAAGGGGAAGAACAAGAGCGTTGCAGTTCGCTGAACTCGTTCTCGTTTTGGCTCCGCGTTCATGAAATTCCAACTCCAACAACAGAAAGAAAATTCTTCGATCTAAAAGGCGTATGGAATTCGTTCATCTCTAGTACTGAGGATAGAAGAGGAAGATCTAGCTCAGCTGGTGGTATAGGATAGGATAGGATGAGCTAACTGAAGCAGTGATGAGCTAGGATAAACGCTTTATCGACCTCGGGTTAGAGGAAAGAAAGTAGAAAGATAGGTTTAAGATTGGCTCTCTATAGTGATATTTAGGAAAGCTCAATATCTCCATGAACCCTTGCTACAAAAGTCATGCTTTTCAATCATAGAAGTGAAAGTTCCGATTCCATCCAGTGAACCGATTCAATCCATTCCAAAAGCAGAAGGGAGTGTTCTAGTGGGGAGGAGAATCTCATTTTGTATAGGCTAAGGTCTACACCAGTGATGCTAAGCGGACCTAACCCCTACCTAAATTAGTAAAGGAAAGATGAAGTAGTGTGGGACGAATGAGATCTCTGTATTGATTGGCTTGCTTGTCTCAATGAGATCACTTAAGAAATTTCATAATAGAATATATAGAAGCCCATTAGAGAACGTGGCCTCTAAGGCACGAATGAAAAGAATATCCCACACCTTTCTTTGATGCTGCCATAAAACAGGCGGCACTCCCTTCTTAGAATAGCTTACTTGAGCTTCCCACCTACCCTGGAAGAAAAGCATTTGCTGCACTACCCTACGTAGATCTTAGTCGTAAACAAATAAAAGACTTGACGGAGCTGCTCATGTAGATAGCCGCCTTGATGGAGGAACCAGTGGCACCTGCACGGATGCCCGGCTGGAACGGTTTGACAATGAATTCAATCTTGTATTGGATGCCCACCCGGAGGGAGAATATCCATTATAATAATAATCCCATATCTTCTTTTGTTCTGCTTCTCGTAATTAGCCTTGTTGCTTGGTTGCATACCCTGAGCCCTGACCTTTTCGAAACGATTTCAAGCCATAACACGCCCTACGTTCCTATTAAGAAGAAGGGGATCTCGTAACGACCCCCCCCGATCCTCACATAGTAGTTGAAGGGAAGAGAATGGAATTACTCGCAAAACAGCGGAGCAAACTACAAGCCAACGAACGAGCAGAAACAAGCTAGTCATGGGGTGTGGTTCCTCTCAATAGGCGAGGCCTCACGTAACAGCGAGAAAGCGAGCAGCAAGTATAGGTATAAGTTACACCAGTGGTTGGGAAAGACACAGTTCAAAAGGAAAGTTATTTAAACAGCTTTGACGAGTCTGTACAGGGCTGGCTCAACGGCATAGACCAGAAAGAAGGGATGATACCCGAAGATGGTGAAGAGTTGCTCGTTTATCTCTTAAGTAGTAGTGAATAATGAGTGATCTACTTGATCGGGTAAGCTGTAGAGATCGACTGCTCCAGTAGTTGGGGCTAGTAGAAGAAGCTACTGCCCCAGTTGTTGTTTTCTCCGCTGTCCCAGAAACAGAAGAAACCGTCCATCCCATCTCGTTCTTGCCTTGCATCGGACCAATGAGTAGAAACTGCTAATTCTAATACCAATGGTTGAGCTTGATTACTGTCAGGCGTTGATCCCTTGCTCAGTAGTTTCGAGGTCGTCCAAGACCACACTTGAAAGAATTATTACTATGGGCAGGTAAAGCGGTTGGTGTCTGCATCCGGAAAGGTGGAACTCCAGATCAACTCTGTGGCAAGCAGGTTATATGAAAGTCCCACACTTTCTCATGGAACTGATCGGGTAACTCCCTCGCGGACAATTCAGATGGGAAACTCTTTCGAGCAATACCAAACGCCCCCGAGATCACTACTATAGACTTCGTTTTCCTCCTCCCCCCGCTGGCTCGTGTTTCTCACCGACCCAAGGATCATGAAACCTCACTCTCCGATTACAGGAAATTGTACGAGGCCAGCTTGTCATTACATAGGTGCGCAAAAAGGACACTGCGCGAGAAGAGGCCCTGACGGCGTATCTAACGTGGTATAAGCTCTACCAACTTGTATAACTCGTACTTTCTTACTTCATACAGATCCACGTTAAGTCCACTGAATTTGATGAGGGATCCTAGGCTGAGACCCATGCCGAAGTCCTTGGTGATGATACAGTGAAGAATGACTGCAATCCACGTAAGTTTGCCTTTCGATCTACCTCTCTTTGGACAACTTTGAGTCCAACTTCTGCGGGCAGATAGAACACGTACTCCTATGAATTGGTTGATCTCTCCTCGGGCACTCCCAAATGACCCCGAGACCCCTTCGATTACAAAGAAACAACAAATTTAGACTACAGCCACATGGTATTTAGCTGACCTTGATTCCGAGGAATCTGATTCTAAAACAGAGGCCGAGGGATCTGGTGTGAAAACTGCTCCTGCGGCTCACTCAACTGATGAACACCAACCCAATCTCGATGAAAGACCTAATCCGAAACAACCCATCTTTACTAAATAAAGGAAAGAAGTGGGCGCCTACGTTACCGTTGTCTCGGTTGTCCTTAGCTCAATCAGTAAAAAGAGATCCACAATCTATTCAAGCAATAATCTTCGTTTGACCATCAGCCGAAAGTCATGTTGATTCCACAACACGAAAACTGGATTTGCGATCCCAGCACAGGAAAGCTCTATCCCATAATCTAGCGGATTTGAAAGACCCGACACACCGGCATTAGCCCCACCCCTGTTCATCAGCAGCACTTCCTTCAAAATAGGGGAATATTACCCCTAGCCCAGATCTAAGAATAAGTAGTATCTAATTCAGCATCGAGAAAGTCAATGTTGTATCAAGTTTTAGAATCATCTATTTGACTTCTAACCAAGTAAGGAAGCCTATGGGAAATCACCATGGAAGAAGAGGTGATTCCAGTTGACTCAGTTGGACGACCAAAATCATTATTGGATACAAAGCCATCGCGGTTGCCTGAGCCGAGTTATAGTCTGTCTGAGTGTCTACGATGACACTAAAGTAACGGACAAAGCCTCCCAAACCCCCGGACACTCCTACAGCAAAGGCCTTCAAGCCAACCAAGGCCGACACCATTCAACCGCCATTCAACGAGGGAACCCCGGATATCCCGACATTGAGGTAAGCCCGATTGTCTTACTGATTCTGTTGCCGAACAATAATCAATTTCTTTCACTAAATAGGTTGTATTTGGTCCCCTGAAGGCTCTACCTCCGAGGGAAAGGAAATAGGTCCCAGTAGCAAGCGATCTTAATCAGCCTTCTCCTTCTCTTTGATCTTTCCTGAAGGATACCTACTTCTTGGATGTTGGATGTGGGATACGCGCAATTGGGGCTTTGGCTTGAAACTACCAGCGCCTTGTTGTTAACTTTAGTGTTATAGCACGATAGGCTAGATTAGAATGTATTATATCTGGTATCCCGTCGATGAGCTTTTTCTGGGATTCCTCACCCTAGGAGAGATTAGAACCAAAAAGATGGGCTTCTAGGCGAAGAGCGTAGGATAGAGAGAGATAAGCATCGGATATCTCGGTTGCAGCTGCCGCTGTGCGGTCTTGTAATTCAATTCTTTTTGCCTTCTTCTCTGAGAGTGAGGATAATCATAAATCAAGAAAGAAAGGAATGAAAGCAATCGAAAAAGGTAGCAGTCGTTAGGCCAAAAAGTGGAGAAGTAAGTAGGCCAATGCCAATTGAAAGCTAACTAGTTGTCCCTCTTCGATTTCGATGACAGGAAAGATCAGATGCACATAAGGAGCTGCACATGAAGAATGGCAAGACATTGAAAGAAGGGGTTCTGCACGAATGCCCTGTTGAGGAAGAGAAGGGGTTTGAGAAGAAGGCCTTCTCGTCTGCGATTCTCGTCTTCTCTATGAAAACTAAGACTCATAAACATCACACTGCCCTCTCCTCGACTCCACCAGATGATTACATGGAAGTGACTCCACCCACCCCAGATGCCTTGGTTGGTTCCACGACATTGTCATGTTCTTCTGCCGGCGGAGGACACTTATTCAAGTCCAACTGGGCCAGAAACGGATTAAAGGCACGACTTCTTCTTAGCAAGCCTTCCCCGTCAGTGGTGCCCCGTGCCTTACAGTACTTATTAACGAGTAAAAGCAGTACGCGTTTCTTCTTCATCCGCTTCAAGTTTTGAGCCGGAATAATGAGCAGCTCCAACAAGGCAAGAGACAGTGTCTGGCGAAGGTTGCTTTTAGAACGGTTCAGAAGAAGAAGACCTTTCAATGGCTCGGTCAATATCGATCCAATTGCTTATATAAACGGATCCATCAACGAAGAAAGCGGGGTTGATGGCATTTCTAGGAACTGGGGATTGAACAGAAGGTTCGACGTAGTTGAGGAAGGTTTCGATTCTGGAATCTGCTTTGATCGGATCAGGATTTCAGTTCATTTCCCGCTCTTAGGTTTAGGATTTCTCTTGACTTCCTCTAGTAGCTAGTTTAGAGTTCCTATCCTAGCTGTCTTCTTTCCTAGTAGCTCGGTTCTTAGGTAGGTAGCTTCCTATCCTATTCGCTATTAGCTCGTAGCTCTCTTCTTGTAGCTAGGCAGTTAGTTGTTCCTATCCGACTAGTAGGAAGCGCGGCTATGGAACTAACAGAATAGATAGAGCGGCAACCGATGCTACCAGCCTATCGTACTTTAAGTCCGTCAGCTGATAAACTAGA